GCTAGTGTAGCTTAATACAAAGCATAGCACTGAAGATGCTAAGATGAGTCCTAAAAAACTCCACGTGCACAAAGGCATGGTCCCGACCTTATAATCAGCTCTAACTCGACTTACACATGCAAGTCTCCGCAACCCAGTGAGTAAGCCCTCAATCCCCCGCCCGGGGACGAGGAGCGGGCATCAGGCACAAAATTTAGCCCAAGACGCCTGGCCTAGCCACACCCCCAAGGGAATTCAGCAGTGATAAACATTAAGCCATAAGTGAAAACTTGACTCAGTCAGTGTTAAGAGGGCCGGTAAAACTCGTGCCAGCCACCGCGGTTAGACGAGAGGCCCTAGTTGATTATATAACGGCGTAAAGGGTGGTTAAGGATAAATAAAAATAAAGCCAAATGGCCCTTTGGCCGTCATACGCTTCTAGGTGTCCGAAGCCCTTACACGAAAGTAGCTTTAACAAAATCACCTGACCCCACGAAAGCTGAGAAACAAACTGGGATTAGATACCCCACTATGCTCAGCCGTAAACTTAGACACTCAAATACAATTAGATGTCCGCCAGGGTACTACGAGCATTAGCTTAAAACCCAAAGGACCTGACGGTGTCTCAGACCCCCCTAGAGGAGCCTGTTCTAGAACCGATAACCCCCGTTAAACCTCACCACTCCTAGCCACCCCAGCCTATATACCGCCGTCGTCAGCTTACCCTGTGAAGGCAATAAAAGTAAGCAAAATGGGCACAACCCAGAACGTCAGGTCGAGGTGTAGCGCATGAAGTGGAAAGAAATGGGCTACATTTTCTGCAACAGAATATTACGAACATGCACTATGAAACAATGCTTGAAGGAGGATTTAGTAGTAAAAAGGAAATAGAGTGTCCCTTTGAACCCGGCTCTGAGACGCGTACACACCGCCCGTCACTCTCCCCTGTCAAAACGCACCAAAAATACATAATAAACTAGCACTGACAAGGGGAGGCAAGTCGTAACACGGTAAGTGTACCGGAAGGTGCACTTGGAACAAACCCAGGATATGGCTGAGTTAGTCAAGCATCTCACTTACACCGAGAAGACATCCATGCAAACTGGATTATCCTGAGCTAAACAGCTAGCTTACCCACCAAAGTAACCAAACATCATAAATAAAATAAAATAAAACAATACACCAAAAACTAAACCATTCTTTTACCTTAGTATGGGAGACAGAAAAGGTTATACCTAAAGCAATAGAAATAGTACCGCAAGGGAAAGCTGAAAGAGAAATGAAACAACCCATATAAGCACTAAAAAGCAAAGATTAAACCTTGTACCTTTTGCATCATGATTTAGCTAGTAAAAACAAGCAAAGCGACCTTCAGTTTGAAACCCCGAAACCAGACGAGCTACCCCGAGACAGCCTATTAGGGCCAACCCGTCTCTGTGGCAAAAGAGTGGGAAGAGCTCCGGGTAGAAGTGACAGACCTACCGAGCCTGGTGATAGCTGGTTGCCTAAGAAATGAATAGAAGTTCAGCCTCATGCACCTTAAACCAAACAACCAAGATACTAAGAGAAATACACGAGAGTTAGTTGAAAGGGGTACAGCCCTTTTAACAAAGGACACAACCTTATCTAGGAGGATAAAGATCACAATATACAAAACACACCGTTCTAGTGGGCCTAAAAGCAGCCACCTAAACAGAAAGCGTTAAAGCTCAGACAGAAAAAAGTTTATTATTCTGATAAAACATCTTACTCCCCTACACATTATTAGGCCAATCCATGCCAACATGGAAGAAATTATGCTAAAATGAGTAACAAGAAGACCTACTCTTCTCCAAGCACAAGTGTAAACCAAACCGGACCAACCATTGGTAATTAACGAACTCAACCAAAGAGAGCACTGTGAACTACAAAAACAACAAGAAAAACACACAACCCAAAAATCGTTATCCCCACACTGGAGTGCCCCAATTTAAAGGAAAGACTAAAAGAAAGGGAAGGAACTCGGCAAACACAAGCCTCGCCTGTTTACCAAAAACATCGCCTCCTGCAACACAGCCAAGTATAGGAGGTCCAGCCTGCCCAGTGACTACAAGTTCAACGGCCGCGGTATTTTGACCGTGCAAAGGTAGCGCAATCACTTGTCTTTTAAATAAAGACCTGTATGAATGGCTAAACGAGGGCTTAGCTGTCTCCCCTTTCAAGTCAGTGAAATTGATCTGCCCGTGCAGAAGCGGACATAACCATACAAGACGAGAAGACCCTTTGGAGCTTAAGGTACAAGACTCATCCACGTCAAGCAACTCATTAAAAAGCAAAAACCTTGTGAAACATGAAGCTCTACCTTCGGTTGGGGCGACCACGGAGGAAAAACAAGCCTCCAAGTGGACTGGGGCAGTTCCCTAAAACTAAGAGAGACATCTCTAAGCCACAGAACATCTGACCAAACATGATCCGGCCACCAAGGCCGATCAACGAACCAAGTTACCCTAGGGATAACAGCGCAATCCTCTCCCAGAGTCCATATCGACGAGAGGGTTTACGACCTCGATGTTGGATCAGGACATCCTAATGGTGCAGCCGCTATTAAGGGTTCGTTTGTTCAACGATTAAAGTCCTACGTGATCTGAGTTCAGACCGGAGTAATCCAGGTCAGTTTCTATCTGTAACGCTATTTTTCCCAGTACGAAAGGATCGGAAAAAGGGGGCCCATACCTAAAGCACGCCCCACCCCTAATTTATGAAAACAAATAAATAAAACAAAGGGAGAGCCAAAACTCTAAACCAGCCAAAATAAGGACATACTGGGGTGGCAGAGCATGGTTAATTGCGAAAGGCCTAAGCCCTTTTACCCAGAGGTTCAAATCCTCTCCCCAGTTTATGCTTAACACCATCATAACTCACCTTATAAACCCGCTAGCCTACATCGTTCCCGTCTTATTAGCTGTTGCCTTCCTTACACTAATAGAACGTAAAGTACTAGGATATATACAACTGCGAAAAGGTCCTAACGTAGTAGGTCCTTATGGATTATTACAGCCAATTGCAGATGGCGTCAAATTATTTATCAAGGAGCCTGTACGGCCATCCACTTCATCCCCATTTCTATTTCTGGCCACCCCAATATTGGCATTAACGCTGGCCATAACGTTATGGGCACCCATACCAATACCACTCCCCGTAACAGACCTTAACTTAGGTATCTTGTTTATCCTAGCGCTTTCAAGCCTGGCAGTTTACTCAATACTAGGCTCTGGATGGGCATCTAATTCTAAATATGCTTTAATTGGTGCCCTACGGGCGGTAGCCCAAACAATTTCTTATGAAGTGAGCTTAGGACTTATCCTCTTATCAGTAATTATCTTTTCTGGGGGCTACACCCTACAAACATTTAATACAACCCAAGAAAGCATATGGCTACTAATCCCGGCCTGGCCATTAGCCGCAATGTGGTATATCTCTACATTAGCAGAAACAAACCGAGCACCTTTTGATTTAACAGAAGGTGAATCAGAATTAGTCTCAGGATTCAACGTAGAGTATGCAGGAGGACCTTTCGCCTTATTTTTCCTGGCCGAGTATGCAAATATCCTATTAATAAATACGCTTTCAGCCGTATTATTTCTAGGTGCATCTCACATTCCTAGTATCCCCGAACTAACAACAATAAATCTCATAACTAAAGCCGCCCTCTTATCTATTTTATTTTTATGGGTACGTGCGTCATATCCCCGATTCCGATATGACCAACTGATACACTTAGTCTGGAAAAATTTCCTGCCCTTAACACTTGCGTTCGTATTATGGCATACGGCCCTACCTATCGCTCTAGCAGGCCTCCCCCCACAACTATAACTAAGGAACCGTGCCTGAATGCCCAAGGACCACTTTGATAGAGTGATTTATAGGGGTTAAAATCCCCTCAGTTCCTAGAAAGAAGGGAATTGAACCCATACTCAAGAGATCAAAACTCTTGGTGCTTCCTTTACACCACTTTCTAAGGCGGGGTCAGCTAATCAAGCTTTCGGGCCCATACCCCGAACATGACGGTTAAAGTCCCTCCTCCGCCAATGAACCCGTACGTACTAGCAATCCTACTATCGAGCTTGGGTTTAGGGACCACCCTAACCTTTGCAAGCTCGCATTGGATACTAGCGTGGATGGGCCTAGAAATAAATACCCTGGCAATTACCCCTCTAATAGCACAACATCACCACCCGCGAGCAGTAGAAGCAACGACTAAATATTTCTTAACCCAAGCCACTGCAGCAGCCATAATACTATTTGCAAGCACAACAAATGCGTGGATTACCGGTGAATGGGCTATTAATGACCTATCAAATCCAATAGCCAGCACTATATTCATAACCGCCCTAGCACTAAAAATTGGACTAGCTCCTATACACTTCTGGATACCTGAAGTTCTACAAGGACTAGACCTGCTAACAGGTCTAATCCTATCAACCTGGCAAAAATTAGCCCCTTTCGCTTTAATTATCCAAACTGCCCACACCATCGACCCCTTATTATTGACATCATTAGGGATAATATCGACATTAGTGGGCGGATGGGGAGGATTAAACCAAACGCAGTTACGTAAAATACTTGCATACTCCTCAATTGCACATATGGGTTGGATAATTATTATTATACAATATGCTCCGCAATTAACCCTTATAGCTCTAGGAACATATATAATAATAACATCGGCAGCATTCTTAACGATAAAAATGTCGCACACCACTAAAATTAATACACTGGCTACAACCTGGTCAAAAAACCCTACACTCACAGCAACAACTGCACTAGTTTTATTATCACTTGGAGGATTACCCCCACTTACAGGCTTCCTACCAAAATGGTTAATTTTACAAGAACTCACTAAACAAGACTTACCGCTTATAGCGACAATCATAGCCCTGACCGCTTTAATAAGTCTTTACTTCTACCTACGATTATGTTATGCTATAACACTAACCATCTCCCCAAACACAACCAATTCTATCACCCCATGGCGAACGCAAACAACCCAAATCTCAATACCTCTAGCGTTATTCACCACAACTGCGTTAGGACTATTACCTGTAACCCCAATAATTATGACACTTACCACCTAAAGGAACTTAGGATAACATTAGACCAAAAGCCTTCAAAGCTTTAAGTAGAAGTGAAAATCTTCTAGTCCCTGATAAGACCTACAAGAAATTAACTTGCATCTCCTGATTGCAAATCAGACATTTTTATTAAACTAAAGCCTTACTAGATGGGAAGGCCTCGATCCTACAAACTCTTAGTTAACAGCTAAGCGCTCAAACCAGCGAGCATCCATCTACTTTTCCCGCCGTCTGGCCGAGCAAGGCGGGAAAAGCCCCGGCAGACCGTTAATCTGCGTCTTTGGATTTGCAATCCAATATGTTCTTCACCACAAGGCTCTGATAGGGAGAGGATTTAAACCTCTGTCTTCGGGGCTACAACCCACCGCCTAAACGCTCGGCCACCCTACCTATGGCTATCACGCGCTGGTTCTTCTCTACTAACCACAAAGACATTGGTACCCTTTATCTAGTATTTGGTGCCTGGGCCGGAATAGTAGGAACCGCCCTAAGCCTTCTAATCCGGGCTGAACTAAGCCAACCCGGATCGCTTCTAGGTGACGACCAAATTTATAATGTTATTGTTACTGCCCACGCCTTTGTAATAATTTTCTTTATAGTTATGCCCATTCTCATTGGAGGCTTTGGCAATTGGCTTGTACCCCTAATAATTGGAGCCCCCGACATAGCATTCCCACGAATAAATAACATTAGCTTCTGGCTGCTGCCCCCATCATTCCTACTACTTCTAGCCTCTTCTGGGGTAGAAGCCGGAGCAGGAACAGGATGGACGGTCTATCCGCCCCTTGCAGGCAACTTAGCCCATGCAGGTGCATCAGTAGATCTAACAATCTTTTCACTTCACCTAGCAGGTGTGTCATCTATCTTAGGAGCCATTAACTTTATTACTACAACTATTAACATGAAACCTCCAGCCATTTCCCAATACCAAACACCCCTATTCGTATGGTCCGTGCTTGTAACCGCCGTGCTACTCCTACTGTCTCTACCAGTTCTGGCCGCCGGAATTACAATACTTTTAACAGACCGTAATCTTAACACCACATTCTTCGACCCTGCAGGAGGAGGAGACCCAATCCTTTATCAACACTTATTCTGGTTCTTTGGTCACCCAGAAGTATATATTCTAATTCTTCCAGGTTTTGGTATTATTTCTCATGTGGTAGCCTACTACTCAGGTAAAAAAGAACCATTTGGTTATATAGGAATGGTTTGGGCCATGATGGCAATTGGCCTCCTAGGTTTCATTGTATGGGCCCACCACATGTTTACTGTAGGTATAGACGTAGATACTCGTGCATATTTTACATCTGCAACAATAATTATTGCTATCCCAACAGGTGTAAAAGTATTTAGCTGGTTAGCCACACTTCACGGAGGATCAATTAAATGGGAAACTCCAATGCTATGGGCCCTTGGATTTATTTTCTTATTTACAGTAGGAGGACTCACAGGAATTGTTTTATCCAACTCATCCCTTGACATTGTACTCCATGATACATACTACGTAGTCGCACACTTCCATTACGTATTATCAATGGGTGCCGTATTCGCTATTATAGCAGCCTTCGTGCACTGGTTCCCCCTATTAACGGGATATACCCTTCACAGTACCTGGACAAAAATCCATTTTGCAGTAATATTTATTGGAGTTAACCTAACATTCTTCCCACAACACTTCCTAGGTCTGGCCGGTATACCACGACGGTACTCCGACTACCCAGACGCCTATGCACTATGGAACACAGTGTCATCTATCGGGTCACTAATCTCCTTAGTAGCAGTAATTATATTCCTTTTCATCCTATGGGAAGCCTTCGCCGCCAAACGAGAAGTATTATCTGTAGAGCTAACCGCAACAAACGTAGAATGGCTACACGGCTGCCCTCCTCCCTACCACACATATGAAGAGCCGGCTTTCGTACAAATTCAATCAAATTAACGAGAAAGGGAGGAATTGAACCCCCATAAACTGGTTTCAAGCCAGCCACATAACCACTCTGTCACTTCCTTCTAAAGACATTAGTAAAGTGTAAATTACATCACCTTGTCGAGGTGAAATCGTAGGTTAAATCCCTGCATGTCTTATCTCAAAACTTAATGGCTCATCCAACACAATTAGGTTTCCAAGACGCGGCATCTCCCGTAATAGAAGAACTTCTACATTTCCATGACCATGCTCTAATAATCGTAATTCTTATTAGCACCTTAGTACTATATATTATTACTGCTATGGTATCAACGAAACTCACTAACAAATATATTCTAGACTCTCAAGAAATTGAAATCGTTTGGACGATCTTACCCGCCGTAATCCTAGTTCTAATTGCTCTACCATCTTTACGGATTTTATACCTAATAGACGAAATCAACGACCCCCACCTGACAATTAAAGCAATAGGTCACCAATGGTACTGGAGCTATGAGTATACTGACTATGAAAATCTAGGATTTGACTCATATATAGTCCCAACCCAAGACCTTACCCCAGGCCAATTCCGACTACTAGAAACTGACCATCGAATAATTGTCCCAATAGAATCACCTATTCGAGTTCTAGTGTCAGCCGAAGATGTACTACACTCCTGGGCTGTCCCATCCTTAGGAGTAAAAATAGACGCTGTACCTGGACGATTAAACCAAACTGCCTTCATCGCCTCACGACCCGGCTTATTTTATGGACAATGCTCAGAAATCTGCGGCGCGAATCACAGCTTCATACCAATTGTAGTAGAAGCTGTTCCTCTAGAACACTTTGAAAACTGGTCCTCACTTATACTTGAAGACGCCTAACGCTAGGAAGCTAAATACTGGACAAAGCATTGGCCTTTTAAGCCAAAGATTGGTGATTCCCGACCACCCCTAGTGAAATGCCTCAACTAAACCCCGGCCCATGGTTCGCAATATTAATATTCTCATGGTTAATTTTCTTAACCATTATTCCTACTAAAATTCTAAACCACACGTCACCAAATGAACCTACCCCAGTAAGTGCAGAAAAACACAAAACTGACTCGTGGGATTGGCCTTGGTAGATGATAGCTAGTTTCTTCGACCAATTCGCTAGCCCGTCTTACTTAGGCATACCTCTAATTGCCATCGCAATTGCACTCCCATGGATCCTTTACCCTACCCCATCATCCCGCTGGATAAATAATCGTCTCATCACGCTCCAAGGTTGGTTTATCAACCGGTTCACTAATCAACTAATACTTCCCCTTAATGTAGGAGGACATAAATGGGCACTTTTACTAGCGTCATTAATAATCTTTTTAATAACCATTAATATACTAGGTCTACTGCCGTATACTTTTACACCTACAACCCAACTATCACTAAATATAGGATTTGCTGTACCTCTATGGCTCGCGACAGTAATTATTGGTATACGAAATCAACCAACAATTGCACTAGGACACTTGTTACCTGAAGGAACACCCATTCCCCTGATTCCTGTACTTATTATTATCGAAACTATAAGTCTACTTATTCGACCACTAGCCTTGGGGGTACGACTTACAGCCAATTTGACCGCTGGCCATCTATTAATACAACTTATTGCCACTGCCGTATTTGTTCTTCTACCAATAATACCTACAGTAGCTATCCTAACCGCAACAGTACTCTTCCTACTTACTCTACTAGAAGTCGCAGTTGCCATAATACAAGCCTACGTATTTGTACTACTCTTAAGCCTATACTTACAAGAAAACGTCTAAATGGCCCACCAAGCACATGCCTATCACATAGTAGACCCAAGCCCTTGGCCCCTAACCGGAGCAATCGCTGCTTTATTAATAACATCGGGCTTAGCTATTTGGTTCCACTTCCACTCTACTACACTAATAACCCTAGGTTTAATACTTTTACTTCTCACAATATACCAATGGTGGCGAGATATCATTCGAGAGGGTACCTTTCAAGGTCATCACACACCCCCAGTTCAAAAAGGTCTCCGATATGGAATAATTCTATTTATAACCTCTGAAGTATTCTTTTTCCTCGGTTTCTTCTGGGCGTTCTACCACTCAAGCCTCGCACCCACACCAGAACTAGGAGGATGCTGGCCCCCAACAGGAATTACCCCACTAGACCCCTTTGAAGTCCCACTCCTTAACACAGCCGTTCTACTAGCATCAGGGGTAACAGTTACATGGGCCCACCATAGTATAATAGAAGGAGAACGTAAACAAGCCATCCAATCCCTAGCACTTACAATCCTGCTTGGTCTTTACTTCACCGCCCTCCAAGCGATAGAATACTATGAAGCACCATTTACAATCGCAGACGGAGTTTATGGCACAACATTCTTCGTGGCCACAGGATTCCACGGTCTTCATGTGATTGTTGGATCATCTTTCCTGGCTGTGTGTCTCCTACGACAGATCCAATATCACTTTACATCCGAACACCACTTCGGGTTCGAAGCCGCCGCCTGGTACTGGCATTTTGTAGACGTAGTATGGCTATTCCTCTACGTTTCCATCTACTGGTGGGGGTCATAAATCTTTCTAGTATTAAAGTTAGTATGAGTGACTTCCAATCACACAGTCTTGGTTAAACCCCAAGGAAAGATAATGAATTTAATCCTAACCATTTTAATTATTACAGTAGCGCTATCCTCAATCCTAGCAATTGTTTCATTTTGGCTACCTCAAATAAACCCAGACGCTGAAAAACTATCTCCATACGAGTGTGGTTTTGACCCACTAGGTTCTGCACGTCTACCATTCTCCCTACGATTCTTCTTAGTTGCTATCCTATTTCTCCTTTTTGATCTAGAAATTGCGCTTCTACTCCCCCTACCATGGGGAGACCAACTACACAACCCCACCGGTACATTCTTCTGGGCCACAACAGTGTTAATTTTATTAACCCTAGGTTTAATTTATGAATGGACCCAGGGCGGCCTTGAATGGGCTGAATAAAGGGAGCTAGTCCAAAACAAGACCTCTGATTTCGGCTCAGAAAATCGTGGTTTAATTCCACGGCCCCCTTATGACACCCGTTCATTTTAGCTTCAGCTCAGCTTTTATTCTAGGACTTATAGGACAAGCTTTTCACCGAACACACCTACTCTCTGCTCTTTTATGCCTAGAGGGTATAATATTATCACTATTTATTGCTTTAGCATTATGGGCCCTACAATTTGAATCTACAGGTTTCTCAACAGCCCCAATATTACTCTTAGCTTTCTCCGCGTGTGAAGCTAGTACAGGTCTAGCTCTGCTAGTGGCCACAGCCCGAACCCACGGAACTGACCGGCTACAAAACCTGAACCTACTACAATGCTAAATGTTAAAAGTTTTAATCCCCACAATCATGTTATTTCCAACAATTTGGTTAACCTCCCCCAAATGGCTTTGGACTACCACCACAGCGCATAGCCTATTAATTGCTGTAATTAGCCTATTATGGTTAAAATGGACATCAGAAACCGGTTGGACCTCTTTAAACACATACATGGCGACAGACCCATTATCAACCCCCCTACTAGTACTAACCTGCTGGCTCCTACCACTAATAATTTTAGCAAGCCAAAACCACATCAACCCTGAACCCATTAACCGACAACGTCTATATATTACACTCCTCGCGTCCCTACAGACATTTCTAATTATGGCATTTGGAGCGACAGAAATCATCATATTTTATATTATATTTGAAGCCACACTAATTCCAACCTTAATTATTATTACCCGGTGGGGAAACCAAACCGAACGGCTAAATGCAGGAACCTACTTCCTATTCTATACTTTAGCTGGTTCCCTCCCACTACTAGTAGCGCTACTAATCCTTCAACAATCTACAGGAACATTATCAATATTAGTGCTACAATACTCACAACCCCTCCAACTAAACTCATGGGGACACATATTTTGGTGGGCTGGTTGCCTAATCGCTTTTCTAGTTAAAATACCACTTTACGGCGTCCATCTATGGCTACCAAAAGCTCATGTTGATGCCCCAGTAGCAGGATCTATAGTACTTGCAGCAGTCTTACTAAAACTAGGTGGATACGGTATAATACGAATAATAATCATGTTGGACCCACTGTCAAAAGATTTAGCGTACCCATTTATCATCTTAGCGCTATGGGGTATTATCATAACAGGCACAATCTGTTTACGTCAAACTGACCTAAAGTCATTAATCGCTTACTCATCCGTAAGCCATATAGGCTTGGTTGCTGGTGGAATTCTAATCCAAACCCCATGGGGATTTTCAGGAGCAATTATCTTAATGATCGCGCACGGATTAGTATCCTCAGCATTATTCTGCTTAGCAAACACAGCTTATGAACGTACCCACAGCCGTACAATAATTCTCGCGCGAGGTCTACAAGTAATCTTTCCATTAACAGCAGTGTGGTGGTTTATCGCAAACCTTGCAAACCTGGCACTCCCACCCCTACCTAATCTAATAGGTGAAATCATAATCATCACAACACTATTTAATTGGTCCCCATGGACAATTCTACTCACCGGACTAGGTACACTAATTACAGCCGGCTACTCACTATACATATTCCTTATATCACAACGTGGGCCAACACCAAACCACATTATAGGTTTACAACCATTTCACACTCGTGAACACCTACTAATAACCCTACACTTAATCCCAGTTGTCCTCCTAGTTACAAAACCTGAACTCATATGGGGTTGGTGCTACTAAGTAAGTATAGTTTAACCAAAATATTAGATTGTGATTCTAAAGATAGGAGTTAAAATCCCCTTACTCACCAAGGAAGTACAGAAAATAGTAAGCACTGCTAATCCTTACATACCAGGGTTAAAATCCGTGGCTTCCTTGCGCTTTTAAAGGATAACAGCTCATCCATTGGTCTTAGGAACCAAAAACTCTTGGTGCAAATCCAAGTAAAAGCTAAAAATGGCATTAATTATACACTCATCACTCCTCCTAATCTTTTTCATCCTAATATACCCTTTATTTACCACATTAAACCCTAACCAACAAGAATCTAAATTAGCTGAAATAACCAAAACTGCTGTGAGCTCCGCATTTTTCATTAGTCTTCTACCTCTAATAATCTTCCTAAACTTGAAAACAGAAGGCATCATCACAAATTGGCACTGGATAAATACCCAAACATTTGACATCAACATTAGCTTTAAATTCGACCACTACTCTTTAATCTTTGTTCCAATTGCCCTATATGTTACCTGGTCAATCCTAGAATTCGCTCTATGGTATATACACTCCGACCCGTACATTAACCGGTTCTTCAAATACTTGCTAATATTCTTAGTAGCTATAATCATTCTAGTAACAGCGAACAACATATTTCAACTATTTATTGGTTGGGAAGGAGTAGGAATCATATCATTCCTACTTATTGGTTGGTGGTACGGACGGGCAGACGCCAACACAGCAGCTCTGCAAGCGGTTATTTACAACCGTGTAGGAGACATCGGTCTCATTATGTCCATGGCGTGGTTCGCTATAAACCTTAACTCATGGGAAATTCAACAAATCTTTACTCTTTCAAAAGATTTTAACATAACAATTCCACTTATAGGTCTAACCCTAGCAGCCACAGGTAAATCAGCGCAATTTGGCCTCCACCCTTGGCTGCCTTCCGCCATAGAAGGTCCCACGCCAGTATCCGCCCTACTCCACTCAAGTACTATGGTTGTTGCAGGTATTTTCCTATTAATTCGGCTACACCCCCTAATAGAAAACAACCAACTAGCGCTGACAATTTGCCTATGCCTAGGTGCTCTAACCTCATTATTCACAGCCACCTGTGCGTTAACCCAAAATGATATCAAAAAAATCGTTGCATTCTCAACATCAAGCCAATTAGGCCTAATAATAGTTACAATTGGTCTAAATCAACCACAACTAGCTTTCCTTCATATTTGCACACACGCGTTCTTTAAAGCGATACTATTCCTATGCTCAGGCTCAATTATTCACAGCTTAAATGACGAACAAGATATCCGTAAAATAGGGGGCTTATTTAATATTATGCCTGCGACTTCAACCTATTTCATAATTGGAAGCTTAGCCCTCACAGGTACCCCTTTCCTAGCCGGATTTTTCTCAAAAGACGCAATCATCGAAGCGCTAAACACCTCCTACCTAAACGCCTGGGCGCTAATTCTCACACTAATCGCGACATCATTCACCGCAGTGTACAGCTTCCGCCTAGTTTACTTTGTAGCCATAGGAACCCCACGGTTCCTACCCCTATCCCCCATCAACGAAAACAACCCATTAGTGATTAATCCCATCAAACGTCTAGCGTGGGGTAGCATCATCGCTGGTTTCATCATCACACACAACTTCTTACCAATAAAAACACCAATCATGACAATACCAACAACCCTTAAAATAGCAGCCCTGCTAGTTACCATTACAGGGCTACTAATTGCAATAGACCTGGCAAACGCTACCAGCAAGCAAGTAAAAATTACCCCTATAACTACTCCCCATCACTTCTCCAACATATTAGGGTTCTTCCCAGCAGTAACCCACCGTCTCCTGCCTAAACTTAAACTTACCATAGGTCAGTCAGCCGCCACCCAATTTGACAAAACATGGCTTGAAACAGTAGGACCAAAAGGCCTAGCGCTAACCCAAACAATTATGGCTAAAATTACAAACGACATCACACGTGGTATAATTAAAACCTACTTAACTATCTTCCTACTGACCCTAATCCTAGCCACCATCCCTACTCTAATTTAAATGACGTATTTCATGTTTCTATTACTAGTCGCGTTAGTCGTGGGTCTAGTCGCAGTAGCGTCGAATCCCACTCCGTACTTTGCAGCCTTAGGCTTAGTGGTCGCAGCGGGTGTAGGCTGCGGCGTACTTGTAGGCCACGGTGGATCTTTCCTATCATTAGTGCTATTTCTCATATATTTAGGAGGCATGTTAGTCGTATTTGCATACTCCGCGGCATTAGCCGCTGAACCCTTCCCGGAAGCTTGGGGATCCCGGAGTGTATTAGGGTATGTTCTAGTCTACCTTCTCGGAGTGGGCTTAGTGGCCGGAGTTTTTTGGGGAGGTTGGTACGAAGGCTCCTGGATTGTCGTGGACGGGCTAAAGGAATTTTCCGTATTACGGGGCGATATTTCCGGGGTTGCAGTTATGTATTCGTCGGGCGGCGGAATGTTAGTAATTTGCGCATGGGTTTTACTACTGACACTCTTAGTGGTCTTAGAACTCACTCGAGGCTTAAGTCGGGGTACATTACGGGCCGTATAGAATTCTTGCTCAGACTTTAACCGAGACCAATGACTTGAAGAACCACCGTTGTTATTCAACTACAAGAACCATTAATGGCTAGCCTACGAAAAACACACCCCTTAATTAAAATCGCCAACGACGCTCTAGTAGACCTACCAGCTCCATCTAACATCTCATCATGGTGGAACTTCGGTTCCCTTCTAGGTCTATGCTTAATTACTCAAATTTTAACAGGTCTATTTCTAGCAATACATTATACCTCTGACATTTCAACTGCTTTCTCATCAGTGACACACATTTGTCGAGACGTAAACTATGGATGGTTAATCCGAAATATACACGCTAACGGTGCTTCCTTCTTTTTCATCTGTATTTATATACACATTGCCCGAGGCTTATATTATGGATCCTACCTTTACAAAGAAACCTGGAACATTGGCGTAGTCCTATTGTTACTCGTGATAATAACAGCGTTTGTCGGCTATGTTCTACCATGGGGACAAATATCTTTCTGGGGCGCCACAGTTATTACAAACCTACTATCTGCGGTCCCATATATAGGTGACATACTAGTCCAATGGATCTGGGGTGGCTTCTCAGTTGACAACGCAACACTCACACGTTTCTTCGCCTTCCATTTTCTACTACCATTCATCATTGCCGCCGCAACCATTATTCACCTTCTATTTCTACACGAAACAGGTTCTAATAACCCAATTGGTTTAAACTCAGATGCTGACAAAATTTCTTTCCACCCATACTTCACATACAAAGACCTCCTTGGTTTCGTTATTATACTTCTAGCGCTTACACTCCTAGTGTTATTCTCCCCCAACCTTTTAGGTGACCCAGAAAACTTCACACCTGCTAACCCCCTGGTAACCCCACCACACATTAAACCAGAATGGTACTTCCTGTTTGCCTACGCAATCCTACGATCAATCCCCAATAAACTAGGAGGAGTTCTCGCATTACTATTCTCAATTCTAGTACTAATAGTAGTACCACTACTCCACACCTCAAAACAACGTGGTCTAACATTCCGGCCTATCACCCAATTCCTGTTCTGGACTTTAGTAGCTGACATGGCCATCTTAACCTGGATTGGGGGCATACCTGTAGAACACCCCTTCATCATTATTGGTCAAATTGCATCAGTTCTATACTTTGCTCTATTCCTTATTTTCATGCCCCTAGCAGGTTGGTTAGAAAATAAAGCTCTAAAATGGGCATAAGCCCTAGTAGCTTAGCCTAAAAGCATCGGTCTTGTAATCCGAAGATCGGAGGTTAAATTCCTCCCTAGCGCCCAGAAAAAGGAGATTTTAACTCCCACCCCTGGCTCCCAAAGCCAGAATTCTAAATTAAACTATTCTCTGAAATATACCACCCAGTGGTATAAACATAATATATATATATATTACAGCAATGTACTCATATATCTATGTATTATCACCAGCGCATTATTTTAACCATAAAGCAAGTACTAAAATATAAGCTATACCATAAAGCATAATATTAAGACTCAGAAACCCTGGTATATTAACCCGGGAAATAGATTATTCCCTAAAAATTTGACCTCAGATTTTTCCTTGAAATAAACAACTAGCATCTTATAAGAACTATATAATGTAGTAAGAGACCACCAACCAGCTTATATAAAGGTATATCATGCATGATAGAATCAGGGACAATAATTGTGGGGGTTGCACAACTTGAACTATTACTGGCATCTGGTTCCTATTTCAGGTACACAACTGTATTAATTCCCTATTCGGATAACTATACTGGCATCTGATTAATGGTGTAGTACATATGTCTCGTTACCCACCATGCCGAGCATTCTTTTATATGCATAACGTATTTTTTTTCTGGTTTCTTTTCACTTGGCATCTCAGAGTGCAAATACAATTAATAATTAAGGTGGAACATATTCCTTGCCCGCGAAATATAAGTGAAATGTTATAGGACATAACTTAAGAATTACATTCTTGTAAGTCAAGTGCATAAACTATTATCCTTTGTTCAACTATTCCTATTATAACGCCCCCTTTGGTTTTTGCGCGACAAACCCCCCTACCCCCCTACGCCCAGTAAATCCTGTTTTCCTTGTCAAACCCCTAAACCAAGGAGGACCCAAGAACGTATTAGGCCACGAATTGAAATATGAACTGGCCATCCCATTATATATATATATATATATATCAATTTTTATACTTCCAACCAACATAACAAAACCCAACAGCACCTACAAAAAAATCTACAAAAATACTCGGCACTAAATATCCTATTACACAAACCA